AGTAAAACATCGATTTCTCTTTTGAGATAGAGTTCGATCCTCAACTATTTCTCGCGATATCTTCTTATGAAGTTTTGTTAGGGCATCTATAACCGCCTCCGGTTTAGGTGGGCAGCCCGGCAAGTAGACATCCACAGGAATTAACTTATCGACTCCCCGAACAGTACTATAGGAATCCGTACTGAACATTCCCCCTGTAATAGTACAAGCTCCCATAGCAATGACGTATTTTGGTTCAGGCATTTGCTCATATAATCTCACTAAAGAAGGAGCCATTTTCATTGTTACCGTACCGGCTGTTAAAATTAGGTCCGCTTGCCTAGGACTTGATCTTGGTTTGGTACCAATCCATAACGATCAAAGTCGAATCGCGAGCCTGAAGCAAATTCAATGAAACAACAACCATATAGAAGGGGCCATAAACAGGAGAGTCTTGACCAATTCGAAAGATCATTTGGTGTAGTTGAAATAACGGAATTGGAAGTTGTTCGGTCAAGTATAGGAAATTAATATAAGAATGAATAACTTTCTCAATGGTTTATTTTCTTTCTTTTATTTATCTTAATATTCATTCCATTCAGGCCATTCCAATGCTCGCAAGCAAGCACGAAAAAGCTTATATTTCTAAACGGAAACGCCCAATACATCGAAACTCATTACCCATGGCCAGTCGAGAAAAAAAAATAAAACAAACATGGTTTAGCGTATTCGGAATTGTAACCAAGCATCCTGGGTTCTATACCAGATTCAACACTAGAGCATGCAGCCGATCCTGGATACAGAACTATATAAAGTGTGCAGTGAGGGATCTTTATTGGTAGCCAGTCTTTCACTTCCGCCTCTCCACTCCCATGCCTTTCTTGGTCGGACCAACCCAACCGGCGATTTCCGACAAGTCTTTCTGCTTAGAGCAAGAAGCGGAACCAAAATCAAGCTTTCTTTATTTTCATTTATGGATAACCAATCCATTTTCCAATATAGTTGGGAGATTTTACCCAAGAAATGGGTACATAAAATGAAAAGATCGGAACATGGGAATAGATCTTATACCAATACTGACTACCCATTTCCATTGTTGTGCTTTCTAAAATGGCATACCTATACAAGGGTTCAAGTTTCGATCGATATTTGCGGAGTGGATCATCCCTCTCGAAAACGAAGATTTGAAGTTGTCCATAATTTACTGAGTACTCGGTATAACTCACGCATTCGTGTACAAACAAGTGCAGACGAAGTAACACGAATATCTCCGGTAGTCAGTCCATTTCCATCAGCCGGCCGGTGGGAGCGAGAAGTATGGGATATGTCTGGTGTTTCTTCCATCAATCATCCGGATTTACGCCGTATATCAACAGATTATGGTTTCGAGGGTCATCCATTACGAAAAGACTTTCCTCTGAGTGGATATGTGGAAGTACGCTATGATGATCCAGAGAAACGTGTGGTTTCTGAACCCATTGAGATGACCCAAGAATTTCGCTATTTCGATTTTGCTAGTCCTTGGGAACAGCGTAGCGACGGATAATTCCGAATCTACATAACTAGTCTAGTCCAGGAGACAAATCAATAGGAAATGCTATTTGCTTCTTAAGAAGAAGAACTTTTTTGAAATGAAAGAGTTTCCACGGGCGTCGGATATCATTTCTTCAAATAAGGAAGAAGTGTTATCGAAGGATTTCCTTCCATTCTTCCTAGTATGGAAGAAGTAAAGAAAAAGTACTGCGTCTCGATCTATACGAAAGGGCACTGGTTTTTTCTTTCGGTTTCATTGATAGCAGAAGAGTACGCTAGCTAGCGGAGCCTGAAAACGCTTGCTTGCGCCCCACCCCGTAAGCTGACTCTATTGCCTATGCTTGCTGCTCGCTCAGTGTCAGTAGAAGGGAAGAAAAGATGGTCACTTCTTTTAGGAACACGGCGAGCCTTACTTACGACTGTTGCACTTCACTCGCAGCTCGTTCATTCACTTGCTCATGAACTCGCTGCTTCGCCAGAAGCGACTAGTCGCCTCCTTTCCTCCGCCGAAAGATGCTTAGCCAGAAGCGACGAAGGAGGGGAGCTGGGGAAGGCCGACGATGGCAATGAGGGGGAAGCTGTCGTAGAAGCTTTGCCCCTTGCTTTACAGAAATTGTTATGAACTTACTAAATGACCTTATTTATTCTCCCGGAACGCTAGCAAATCTAATAGTTCCCATCTGCTCTTCTTAACTTAAGAACGAAGGTCCTTCTTATTCAGGAACCCTTTGTTTGAGGGGGGCGTATCCCCGGGGAGGGGAGAGTGGCCGAGCGGTCAAAAGCGACAGACTGTAAATCTGTTGAAGGTTTTCTACGTAGGTTCGAATCCTGCCTCTCCCACTTGTTGTAGACTTAAGAGAAGAGAAAGTAGGCGGAAGCCTAGGAGGGCCAACCGAGCGAAGCTCTTTCTTTTTTTGGCCGTGCCGTGAAGTGCAATTTTCTCGTATGCGTTTTAGAGAGGTTGTCGAAAAAAGACGATCTATAGAGATTCCCCATCTATATCCAATCGAGAATAGAAGCGAGTCGCTTCCGGCGTCGGCTTGTAGTCTCTGCAGTCGGCACACGCACGCGCCCGCCATCATGCCTCCTTGGTTCGGGACGAAGCCAAGCGAGGCATACGATAGACGAAGGAAGCGCCCACCCAGCAGGAGGGCTAAAACCTGTAGTTTTGAAGTTGCAAACTCCAGCTTCGAAGCTGGAGTGCTTTAGCCCTTTAGTTTTGAAGCAAGAATCACCGTCTTGAGCGCCTTGCGCGCTCAAGAACAAGCGATGAGCGCTTTGTTGCGCCTGTGCGGATACGTTTTCTTGCTGGGGAAGGCTAGTTTGATCGAGGATTGGGGAGGAGAGGTGGAATAAAAAGCTCGGGATGGATTTTGGAGTCTTTGTGCGAGCCGTATGCGGTGAGAGTCGCACGTACGGTAAGGAGGGGGGTTCGCGTCTATACGTGTAGTGTGGTGGTTGGGCCTACCCACCCTATTTGTTCCATGATCTATGGGTCTACTGGAGCTACCCACTTCGATCAATTAGCCAAGATTTTGACCGGATACGAAATCACTGGTGCTCAATCTAGTGGTATTTTTATGGGGATTCTTTTTATCGCTGTAGGATTCCTATTCAAGATTACTGCAGTTCCTTTTCGGGCGGCTGTAGGACGGACGGCCCCCTATAGGTAGTAGGGTAGGATGGGTGGTACCGCTCAGATAGCGGCCAATCCTCCTAACTGCGCGCGGGCCGGGCTTAGAGCGCGTGAAACTCATCACTACCTCGTAAGGGCGTTGAGACCATAGCATGTTACACAAAAGCGCCGCTTTCTCAGGAGTGTTGTCACACAGCTGCCCGACTAGAAGAGCTACTCGCTCTGTAGTGTTGTCACACAAGATAAGCACGCCGCCCGCCTGCTGGCCGGGCGAATCGAAGTTATCTTCCGGTCAACTGTCCACCCAGTCAAGTGCAAAAAACACAGTGGAATCACGCAACGCACGCTGCTGGTGTGCTTCCTGCCCACGAGGAAAGAAGAGCGACAAGGTTCAGATTTGACTGTTTGCAGCATGGGAGCTGATTACCCAAAAAATCCCTGGGAAAAAGAAAAGATATCTCGGTAACGAAAACCATAGGAGGCTGTATTGGCGAGATCCAAGGGTTCCCAGCAGCCCAAAAGAAAAACCGCCTGGAAGTCCGAGGACCTTTAGTACCGTACCGAACCAGCAGCCTTCGCGCCAAGCGACGACCGCCCTTGTCCCTTTCCTTTTTCCATTCAGCCTACTTCTTAGCTTTGTTCCGTCAGTCTAAGGCAAAGCTTAAGTGGTTCGCCTACCTTACCCACTTGATGAAAGGGAACGAACTTCGTTTCCTTGACGGTTTTATGGATGGATTCAGTCAGCCTCACTCCTTCCTTTTGAAAAGTGACGCTTTGCGTCTTCGCTTCCGAGGGTTAGGGTATAGGCCGTTTCGAGCAAGCTTTCGCTTTTTCTCCCGGCTTTCTACAACTTTCGCTTTAGCTTCGCGACCCCTTTCCGGAATTTGAAGTATTCGTCGCCCTACCCTAAGAAAGAAGTCACTATAAAACAGCTTGCCCTCCTGAAGTACCAAAGGTGCGCGGAGCCCGGTGAAAATGAATATGTTTGCTACTGAAAGAAGCCTGCCTATTGACTAATATTCGTCTTTAGAATGAAAGTAGCTATGAAGCCCAATCTACTGTCGATTCAAAAGAGGGCATAGTCGTATGGGTGGGGTGTTTGTGGGGAGCTGCCTTGGATATGAGGAATTCCTCAAATCTAAAAAAAATAGAACAAAGGCAAAGTCCGTGACGAAGATCTTTCTTTTCTATCAATAGATAGAAATGAGTGTTCGTTATAGGGGATAGGATCCATCTGCTCTCTCTCTATTTTCTTTGATGCAATTTAGAGAGAAAGAGCAGTGCGAACTAGAAAAAAAAAGATAATCGGGAGATGATTAAAAAATAGATACATAGACATCTAAAGTAAAGGGATGTATATATTATTCCTATATATATCATCTATCTATGAAAAAAGTAAACAGAGTTCGTTTTTGGGTTCCCCGAAGCCCCGAATGGATTGGATCGTTTCTGCTTCTGCCAACGAAATGAAGGCCTCGCCCCTTCCGAATGCTTCTCCGATCCTGAAGTTCTCGCGAAGAGAATAAGATGCAGCTCCCCCTCCCTCTGTCTTTTTCCGCTTTGCTAATCTTCCCCTCTAACGCGGGCCGGGCCGGGCTTAGGCGGGCGCGGGAGGAAGAAAGAAAGTCGAAGAGCGTCTTCTCCTTTGTCCTTTTTTCAGTGCAACACAGGAAAGCACCCTCTTTTTGTAATCCCTGCAGCTTCCCAGAGGCTTTTTTTTGTATTGAACGCATGGCGTAGCTAGGACCCCTCCAATCATGTTTGAGCCTATGTTCACCCGGGGCCCAAAAAGGAGAATTCCGGAATGCCTGCCGACGTTCAGATAAAGTGCATATCCCTTACCACTAAAGGAAAGGCTCGACGAAGGGGGGGGGGATTTTCCGGGTAAGGAAAACGCTTTCGGAGATTGAGATGTCGATTTGTTTTTCATCGAAAAGGAAGAAGGCCGAGGGGATAGCTGCCTTCCTTCGGGCTTTGCCTGCCGACGTTCTAATAAAGAATTCCGGCTCGGCCCGGGAAAGCGCTGGCAACAACATAAAGAAAGGGGTCCATGTAGCTGCTGCGCCCGCCCACTGAGCAGCAGGTTCGGCATCTACTACAAAAGAGAGAATCCACTTCAGATAACCACGTCTCTGCTAGGCAGCGTGTGGAATGGCCGGGAGCGGACCAAATGGATATATAATCCAAGCCGAGAGTGGAGTTACGTGAACAGCCGTCTGATGGAAAACAACTTTCATGTTCGGTTCAGAGAGCACTTTTTTCGTTGAGAATAAGTCCTTCCCTTTTGTGTGAATTCCCCAGCGGCGAATTAACAACTTGTGGGGCCCTATCTATTCAATCTCTCGAGCCCCAAGAAAACCCCCCTCTCCCTCGGACTCAATCTCTCTTTTGACTCTATATATGTGGGCACCTGATATCTATGAGGGTTCACCCACCCCGGTGACAGCATTCCTTTCTATTGCGCCTAAAATCTCTATTTCTGCAAATATGTCACGTGTTTCTATTGTTGCTTCCTATGGGGGTACATTACAACAAATCTTCTTTTTCTGCAGCATTGCTTCTATGATCTTAGGAGCACTGGCCGCCATGGCCCAAACGAAAGTCAAAAGACCTCTAGCTCATAGTTCGATTGGACATGTAGGTTATATTCGTACTGGTTTCTCATGTGGAACCATAGAAGGAATTCAATCACTACTAATTGGTATATTTATTTATGCATCAATGACGATAGATGCATTCGCCATAGTTCCAGCATTACGGCAAACCCGTGTCAAATATATAGCGGATTTGGGCGCTCTAGCCAAAACGAATCCTATTTTGGCTATGACCTTCTCCATTACAATGTTCTCATACGCAGGAATACCCCCGTTAGCCGGCTTTTGTAGCAAATTCTATTTGTTCTTCGCCGCTTTGGGTTGTGGGGCTTACTTCCTAGCCCCAGTGGGAGTAGTGACTAGCGTTATAGGTTGTTGGGCGGCCGGAAGGTTGCCATGAGTAAGGTTGGGAGACCGAAGGCAGTTTTCCGTGCACCGGACACGTAGCTTACCGAATCAGTTGCAACACAGATGGGAATGCATGCTACGAAAGACAGGGTCGAGTCTGATACATCAACCGTCGACTCCATATCCTTGTACGAGTCCACAATCACTACACGAGATGAACCTGGGTTTGGTGAATGGAAGTTGGCCTTAGGTGTAATAGGACTCCCAGTTACTGCGCGCGATCGTATACTGAGGTGCTCCCCGTCGGTTGTTGGAACGACGCGAGCCGGGCCGGGCCTTGATTCCTTTCATAAAGATGAAGGGACAGAGGTGACTAATTCCCCATCTCATTTGGGGCGGAAAACGAATCGACATCTCGATGTGATACAGCCCTTTCCATTTTCGTTGGGAAAGAACGGCGAAGTCCATCCGAACCCTCCAATGAAGAAATAAGAGGAGAGCAAAGCGCCAATGGCGCGCGAAGCGCATGCGGAAGGGGCACGGAGAAATAAAGAAGTGTGGAGGAGAAGCAGCCGAGCTCATTCCCTTCGCTTCCTGGGCCCAAAGCAGTGCTTTGTTTCCTGGCCAAATCAAGGATTTGGGGCTGATTGCAAAAGATATCTGAATATCAAGATAGATCCATCCATCTATCCAGATATCTAAAAAAGAATCGATTTCGATTTCATAAAACCTTTGATTCAAAGAACTGCGCTTAGCCCCCCCGCTCATGAAACGGCTCTGCTGCAATGGATGGCAGAGGGTCCGTAGTACCCGAAGCACTGGAGTGATCCAGTAGCCGGGAAGGGGCCTAGAAGTGCCTACTACTACACCACACTACACTTGGCTCTACACATTTACAGAGCTTACCCCTGTCCAGTGTCTGGCAGAACGTTGGGGGCTTCAATCGTCGACTCGTTATCCCCATCTCAGCCCAGGCTAACGGAGCCTGACTTATTCAGGGGAGAGAGTGGAGCCTATCGAAGCACTCTTGAGAGTAAGATCCTTGGCTCCTCTTCATTCTCTACAGGGGTCTCTGCCCACATGGAAGCGGGGCAGAGATGGATAAGATCAAACACGGGAATAAGAAGCATTTTAAATGCCTTTTTGATCATTTTGATAGAGGGGGATGGATAAAGTGGGCAAAACAGACTCACATTTTGAAATCGAAAAGACCTTTTTCGTCTCGACAAAGAAAGAATCATCTTGAAAACGCTCCTAACCCCTTCGTAGGGCCGTGTATAGTAAGTGATCCGAACCCGCCCGGAGCGAGCCCCCCTTAGAGGCAAGTGAAGTTGGTGAGCCGTATGATGGGCAACTATCTCCTGCGGTTCGGAGAGGACTCAGCTGTTAGTTAGTACCCCCTTGGTTTCGGGGTGGACCCTTTCACTCTATTTTATTATATACGCTTAGTGAAAAGAATGTTTTTTGATAGACCTAGGACATGGATTCTATATGAACCAATGGATCGTGACAAGTCGTTACTACTAGCAATGACTTCCTCTTTCATTACTTCATCCTTTCCATATCCCTCTCCCTTGTTCGATCTTACTCATCAAATGGCACTCAGTTCATATCTGTAAATTCGATCATTGACAAGGTTCAAAGAAAGGGTGGACTGCAGGTAAGCACTAATTAAAACCTCCGCATTTCCGTGATTCAAAAACAAGAAGGGCGTACAACGCCCAGGTAATATTTCTTTGCTTTCGGATATGCTTTTCAATATCTTCACTTGTGAAAATAGAAACACTTGCACTTTCTCGCTTGGAAAAGAAAGACTATCCTCGAAGTAAATCAATCTATCTCGTATTGCCCAATCTGGATGCTAAAGGCTCGTCACCCCGGGAACTCGCAGCCCATCACAACTACTCATACTAGGAGCAATGGCCACTAGGAGGACTGAAACGAAGACTTCTATACAACAGGTAAGAAAATACTTCAACGGAAAGTCAATCCCTGCCAACCGTAATGACTTACTTCTTCCGTGAGCTTCTTCATGTTCGGTCGGTAGAAAAAGGCTTAAGAGCTAAATAGAGAAAGTAAGTTTGAAGTCTGGCTTGGGCTAGGTAAAGTAGTCAAAGTAGCTTGCTTGGGTTTAAGAAGTAGTTGACCAATCTTTCTAGCTCCATTGCGAAACCACGCCCAAAAAGCAAGATGCGAACCAAGAACATTCACAATTTGATCCCATCTTTCTTCACTTGCTTCCTTCCTTTCTACTAAACTGAATTTTACCCTATTTCAGTACCACTTGATAAGCCCGGATCTGTCTGACCAATAGGAGTGAAAGGTATCAAGAGATGTCGTATTAAATTCGAAAAGGCATTCGAATCTAGCCAAACTAAGTTCGAAATCGGAGTACGTGCCCAGCCCGGATGAAGGAAGAAGCAAACAGGGGGATTAGTCACATCAATTATCATTCATGCCTTGCTCAACTAGATCTTGATTGCCTGTTTCATTGATACCTTGAGGAAGTACAGGAATGCAAGCAAGCGAGGCCAGAACAAGGAGAGTCAAGAAAACAGTAGCCGTTTACTCACAAGCTAACACGAAGCACGAAACACATGGATTCTCTGAGAACCGGACTGACCCAACCAAGCAATCACTTGAGCCATTCACAATCCATGATAGGAGAACTTCTTTCACTTTATATGATTAAACAAGTGAGTCTTCCGATTCCGTACCCTCTGGTGAAGCTGCATTTACGCGAGTCGGAGTATGCTATTCCAAGAACAATCACAAAAGCCGTGCTTGTTTATGGGGAAAAGAAGGATACCGATGATTGTTCACCACTGCCGCCTACTCCTTCTTGTCTGTCAATCAAGAATTGACATAGATAAAGAGTTGATAGTTGATGTGAGTGATGCACAGGGGAAAGCGCTACTATGCTCCATTAATTTCGTATGAGTTAGTTATTGGCTGGCAGCCTGTGCTACAATGCTCTTGCTAGTGTGCTTCAGCGTTGCTATCCATCTTGTACAAGGGTATGAAGCCCGACCAGAAGGCACGGGTGAATGGAGTTGAGTTTGGAGGTCTCCTGAAAATTGGGTCGCACAACTCTACCTGCTGGTTTGAGCACTTTTCTCATGAATAATTATGATGCAACTACTTCAGAACTTGTTCTCCCTGGTAGAGGACGTATTGCTGTGAGCGCCGACAGTGTTCATAGGGTGTTTGGTCTACCGAATGGTGGTGATCCTGTCCCTTATGAGTTTGATTCCACTGCGGATGCCTTTATTGATTCTCCGTACGGACTTACGGGAAAGCAGGTACCAACCATACAGGGAGCCAACTAACCACCTATTGTACCCCATAGAGGCAGCCTAATTACCACATTTTTGAGAGAAGAAAGAACTGTTGACTGCCGAACATATCTATTTGCATTTTGATACCATCTTCCACCGGCTGCATCTTGATCTCTTAGACGTCTATCTTACTCTTGATTTCTGAGTGCCTATCTCGATTCTTAAACAACCTCTCCCGTCCGGTCGAGTCAAGCAGCAGGAGCGAGCCCACAAGAGCTTTTACTGTACCAGTTCCGAATATGAGAAGGGGCTCGCGGATTTTAACAGGTTAGGCTTAATCTACCCAATTGGAAATCTCTTGCAGTAGCTTTTACTAGAAATCCATTTCTTCCACAAAGCTCCTGTGACCTAACCATCTAGATAGAAGCCTCGCAGTTTGCAAAGAAATCAAGCTTCTGGCTTCAAGTTCACAAGTATGAAAAGACCTGAGAGGAAAGAGCTGCGTAGAGAGCTCCGGATTCTTTAGCAACTAGGAGAGCGACAGAGCTTCTTTTTTGAAAAGGCTAAATCCCTTTCTTCAATCCCACCTTAGTTCGATGGAATGCAACTAGATGAAATTACTACCTTTCTTCATTCAAGGACTAAATAGCGGTTCATATGGCTTTCTTTAGGTTGACCGGAAGGGCTCTATTGAACAAAAGCACAAAAAAAGGTCTTATTATTTATTCAAAGAACTGAACAATATTGTTTGAATCCACCTAGTTCTTGCTTACTATCTGAATTAACTGATGGGACATCTTTCTTGGTCGTAGTAAACCTTTGAAAAGGTCCTATCCAAATTTTACATTATAAAAAACCCTGTGCTCATAAAAAGTTATGTAAACCCACATACATATACATAATAGTAAAGGAATAAAAAAAGGATAAAAGGTACTGTACGTAGGCGCTGCTCTATTGCCAAGGGTAAAGAGCTCTTTTATATATAGCGAAGACCTTCCATTTTCTACGTGAAAGCGTAATCTGTTTCCCGAAAAGCGGAAGGGTAAAGAAAGGCAGGAGCTGCAGACCATGGTGGTCAACCAAGAGTCGCAGGAGATTTTTATGGCCAATAAGCTGGAGGCATGATCAAATCGATACCAACATTCAAGAGCTGATAAGGGTAAAAAAGAGAAACGAAGACTGTAAGTCAAATGACCATCAGTCTTCGTTTCTCTTAGACTGAGTGTCTCTACCTGGGGTGGGTTTAACCCCCTCTAGGAAAACTAGAGCCGAGACCGGTTGCTATCTATTCTTTCATGACGTGAATATGTGATAGTATACTTTATACCCTAAATCTGGAATCTAATCTTTCATGACGTGAATATGTGTGGTGTTAGTGGACTGACAGAGTGAGCTCTAAAGCTAGAAAAAAAAGATCCATCTGCGAGTGGTTCGACTTTTTCCTAAGCAAGGACGGAGCCGTCGAGTGAGGATTGGCTGAGCGTGCTTTCGCTGCTCGTGGTGGAGTACTCTCAGAATTATTCGCTCTATTATTGCCTCAGGATGTGATCGGGATTAAGCCGCGTGTCGATACCCGGGGGGGGCCGGACTCAAGGGATTCATTCTTTTTCGCACTAATGGAGGACATGAATTCTGGGCAAATTATCTATGTTACAGTCTATTAAAAAAAGGACTTCTAATAAGAAATTCTTCTGCTAAAGAATAGGCTCGCCTATAAATAGAAGCTTCGGCGCACTCTATATTTTGCGGGACAAGAAAGAAAGAGTCAAAGCCATGGATATCGCTGCAAGACTATCAGCGATTCCTCAAGAAATCGCTGATATAGAAAACACTAAGCTCGAACTAGAGCAAATGCTGGGTGTCCTCGGGGAGCCTTTATTTCTGGCTTTCGTCGATCCAGCAGTGATCATACAAGATGATATAGTTCTTGTTCAGAACCAAATCCGCATTCTTGAAAACAGGAAGAAGGCGCTGCTGGAAGAACAGCAATCGCTCATCGTGATGGCTGCCCACCACGGTGACTAAAATAGAAAAAGGTAGTTACTCGTCTATCTCAACGTAAATGAACGAAGTCACTTAAGGCTTCCTACTACTACTGCTCCTTCTTACTTATTTTCGTTTTTTCAGGATCTAAAGAAGAAGAGGTTTTCTTAGCGGGCGTGAATCCGGTAGCTTCTACTTCTGTTCTGTTGTCTCACTTATGAGGAGCTGGTACTTCCTGATCAAGAGTGTAGTGAGCATAAGTATTGTCTTGTTCAGTATTTTCTTTTCAGGTGTGGTGTGTAGAGATATCTCATGTATTGCCTTTATGAATAATACTTATGTATTGCCTCTTCTTCTTGTTGTAGAAAAATACTGATGTATTGCAAAGACCTGTTGTTGTTTTATTTCTTTATGTCCCAAAATGACAAAGACTTGAAGGTAGTCAGAAACAAAGAACTACTAAAATGTTGGTAGATTTTATAGAGCGTATAGCCAAACTGGGATCTACTCACAAGGGCGTGAAAACAGTTTACTTTTCGAATTTCTCACGATTCGATCTCTTAATGAAGTTTTTAGCCAGTCATATGGTCGAGTACACCATCAAACCGCTGATGAGGAACAAGAAGCTTTACCAGTTAGAAATTTTGAGGAAAAAAGGGGGAATAAGAAATTGGTGTTCCATCTACGAGATTCATACACTCTACTCCCTAATAGTATAGAAACATTGGCTAAGACTTTATGTCCGCACTTAGGTTCAAAAGGCTCAATAGCACATGACGAAGTTCAAGTGTCTTCTCTTCAGGAGAATAGAGCCCAATTGTTGGATTATATGGAGCTGGATATCAGTCTTTTAGGTGATGTGATGCTTCGGGCTAAATCAATTTATTGGACTAGATACAATGTGGATATCGGGGTATGTTTGACATTGTCATCGCTAGCTATAAAAATATATCGAATGAAGTATTACGATCAAAATGGGGCCTATCTATATTCCAAGTAGTAACCAGGATGCATTCATTCGGCGTGGTTACTATGGAGGCCATGCTGATACGTACAAGCCATATGGTGATAATCTGTATTATTATGACGTCAACTCTTTATATCCCTTTGCTATAGAAAACATTTCACAGGCTCCAATCCATTTGTGATCTTTACAACAGATATCGCAAGCAAGTAAACCGGTGGTCAAGGCATTTGGGCTGTGGGGATCTGTCAAGGCTCTCTGAGTACCTGATGGGGATCGTCATCTTCGTCCCGGTGGCGGTGCTGGCATGGTTCCCATTTGTCTCGGAGTTCCAGACGAGATTGCTATTCAATCAGGCCTTCAGCCGAGGGCTTCAAAGCTGTTAGAGAATGCGCTCTTATCACTACAGGGACGCGAGAGAAATTCCTCGAAGGGAGTATTAAAGGGATGCGGCATTCCCTCAAATAGCAGTTTTTTTTGTCTAAAGAAAAGTTGCCTATTAATAAGCAGTCTTCCCTCTTTCATAAGGCTCTAACTTGCGTAAGGAATCAAGGAGCTACAGTTGTTTCCCGCCCCTTTTGTATTTTTCTGAACACAAGTTCACCGCATCGCGCCTCGTGCACCTTCAATTTCACCATTGGACCCTTCTCAAATGCCATCTACATTTATCCCCAATCCTCCTTCATGATTCGTCTCCTCAACCATCTGTAGGCAGTCGATCGCCTTTACTTGCCTTCGATTCTTCTGGACCGCCGGACAGGTCAGTCAACCCTTGAGCTGTACTGAGGGGTTGGACTGGAAAGCATACTTTATGTGATTCCTCCTTCCCCATTGTCCTCTCCTACCCGCCTTTCCCACATCCATCAAAGGGATGCTCGCTTGTCAAGCTATGTGCTTTCTTTCCTTTCAAAACTCTATGTATTCATTTGCTTTCTTACCAGGCCTACCCAGGAAAGGGGTATAGATAGAAGGAGGGATCCTCCGACCATAGGTCTATTGAATCGAAAAAACACTATTTTTTATCCAGCAGCTGCTTTTATTTTCTCTACGAAGAGAGTGGCTAGCTAGCTTCTTTGCCAACTTCGAGTGACTGTGACTACTCTTACTGGCCGTAACTCACAGAAGAGGCAGGAAGACTTTTTACTCAAAATTGATAAGCGATCAAACCCTTTGTTGTAACCTTCTCTTGCACCCTTAGGTTCTTTTTCCAATAATGCTAAAAACCAGTGAAATTCACCTCTTCTTGTTGTTTGGTTAAGGATCGAGTGTGGACTTTCGTCTTTATCAACCTGCGGCTAAGGAGAATCAAGCACCATTTAGTGGTTTGTTCTTAGACCGACTCAAGCGATTGAGAGTAAGAACAAGAAGCTACGTACGGCTATAAATAAAGATAAAATCAGTCTTGGGAAGGAAATCTCAGGTTTGGCCATGCCCATTTATGAGCAATAAATATAAGAAAGAGCATGGAGTGCATCCAAGGGTGCTACAAGGCTACAACACTTCATCGCCACCACCAGAGTTCAAAAACAAAGCTGGGGAATGCCATTGATTCAGTTCAGTATCATGGTTTCTTTTTTTATTGTATTGAAACCATTGAACAGAAAATGGGTAGAAGGATTGCGGGAAGACAGTGAAATTCCTATTGGCAGGTTGGGGCCGGGCAAGATCGCAGTTTCCTGATGGATTGCCAACCACTTAACGAGAAGTCCCATGACGAAGAATCACATTTCACTGTAGAGTGAGTAAGCGCTGCTATGAAGGCAGCACCGGAGGGATGAGATAAAGAGGAAATAGTGTATGGTTTGAGTACAATTAATTCGTTTCTTACGCGTGTTCCTGTGTCTGAATGACGCAGTAAAGCCACACGAAGTGGCTCGCTATTGCAAGCCGTAGTCACTAACAACACCGATTTGGAGAGGTTGACCTTCCTTGGTAAAAGAGCTTCATTAGTACCTTTAATAATAGCAATGGCAGCGGCTTCGGATCTAGGAAAATGAGGGGGGGCATCATCCGCATAGAGAAGACATGGCTTAATGCCCTGGAGAGGTGATCTCAGCAGTCCCGCTGTGCTAATTCTTTCAAGATCGGATTCAGGTAAAGTAAGAAATCCATCACAAGAATGAGCAAGTACGGGGAAAGCAGGTCTTCCAGCCGTAGACCTCTTACTCTTCTTCTGGCTTATTAACTTGTCTTTCCGCTTTGTCACTCTCGTATTCTGAATAGGAATCGGCAAGCAGGTACAACCACCCTCGAAAAATCGAACTTCCCTCCTTACCTTACTTACCTTAGTGTCTTTTACCTAACCTACTCGCTCGCCGAGCTTTTTTTATCTTGGTTATTGGCTTTTTGACTCAAGTTAGAGCTTTTCTTTCCTGGCTTTTTCACTCGAGTTGTTTAATTGTTCGCTTGGCTTTAGCTCATTTTTTTGTCCATTTCTTCTCTTTACAGATCCCCTCGAAGTAGGAAGAAGAATGGCAATGAAAAATAATAGCAATAGTCGTCTCGTAGGTGCAGGTGCTGGTGAAAGAATAGCTTATGGGGCTGGAGTCAAAGGAGCTTTCATAGACATAGAAATCATAATAGAAAGAGCAGGCCTGCGAGCAGCGAGTGCCCTTTGTAAGTTGCGAGCCTGTCAAACCATAGGCGCCTTACCGCCCCCCCTTTCTTTTTTGAATTAGAAAGAAGGGGATGAAAGACAAAGAAAGAGATCAGGTTATTTATGATCGGAGAAAAGGAAGGGGCGTGGTTGATGTGTCACTGGGGAACCCGTAGGAAGGGGAGACGCCCGGCCTCATTCACATCTGAAATCGCCAACATGAACACAAACGAAATCGTCGAATTTCGTATAGAAAGAAAAGGAACCACTTCTATTCTCTTTTCTTAGGTATATGAAGAATTGCTTTTTGGTCCCTTTCGTCCAGTGGTTAGGACATCGTCTTTTCATGTCGAAGACACGGGTTCGATTCCCGTAAGGGATAGGTACTTATTCCCGGCCGGCGGTATCATTGCTGAGTGATCGCTCGCTATCTGGCTTGAAAAGGTGGTCCGGGAGCTTTCGGAGAAGGCCGAAAATACATTTATCCTTTGAATTACTCTGGCATTCCATGTTTATCATGTTTTCTGCACCGAGAGAAAAAATCAATATGTCCATAGATTTAGATGATTTGATTAATTGTTTGCACAAAGAGTACACGTTTAAGTATTCAAAAATTGTGCATAAAATCAAGCAAGAAAACGGATGCGCGTGCTAACGCTTTCGCGCTAGTGCGCTCAATCCGTTGCTTGTTTGAGGAATTAGTCAATTCTATTAAAAATGGTAATTATGAAATGAAAAAAATAGACGACTTGGTTGATTTGACTTTTCCATCTCGGCGGGAGGGCCCAGGTTATGTAACGAAAGACGACATTCTTTGTTTTCCAGTCTTAGAAGGTGATCCTACTTATAGGCGCCATTTTGTGATTCCCCTCGAGGATCGTATTGTCATTGATGCGTTATCGGATGTTTTATTAATAAAAGCGCAAAAGTTTATCGATCCTAAGGTCCATATTTATGGAAAAACTGTGATGTCTGGAGTTGGTAATGATATAGGTCCTGGTTTGCGGAATGAATTCAATTCTTGGAATGGTGTCAACTCAGTAGCAGTCTTCGATATTCATGAGGTTCTTTCACGTGTGGACCTAAATATGCTTTTTTGAAACCTAAAAAAAAGTGTAAATGCAGATCCTAAAGTGTGGAAATGTTTTTTGAGCTACTTTGATGTAGCTAATGAGCTACGGCAGAGTATGTCCGAATATGATGCCTTTAACGAACCTCCTTTTCGTGGATTGCCGCTCATAGGTTCTCTTCCGGTCGTTTTACTAAGCATTTTGAGTTCTCTGGATTCGTACGTGAAAAATTTTATAGGTGATTGGCCCTATGTTCGGCTCAATTACGAGTTGATTTTAAAAATATTTGGTGCCATAGATGAGGAACCGTACCTCGAATTATATGATTTTTTTAAAAAAAACGCAATCCAAGTCGATTGGGTATGGCTTTATAACCATTCAGGGATTCATTCTCTACGCACTGGTTTCTTGCATTTGCATATGGAACAAGTCTTCTTTTCGGAATTTTTATAATCATAGATAGGACGTAGTCTTGCTCGATCAGGACCCTAGCTTTATTGCGAGCCAAAACAGCTGCGCTATTCTGTTCTACAGGTAGTATGAAATTTCCCCTTCCTCCACCACTTTACTAGTCTCGGCAGGTTGTTCTTCCTCTAGGTCTCTCCATTCCCAAGGAAGCTTGCTTCTTCGTGGGCTATAAGACATTAACAACTGGCTCTCGAGTATTCCTATCATCAAGTTTTTCTATTTCCATTATAAAGTTCGCGGGTATAAGTCAAAAGGTTAGCTCGCTTATTTGGCTAAACCATCCAAACAAGAAAAAGAAATACGGCACCGACATTTCCAATGGTAGTCAAGTTCACTGGAATAGGTTCTTTGAGCTATGATCCACCACTGTCGAATCAGCAGTAACGAAGTAAGTGAATTATTCATCGAGAACTTCCTATGGCATTCAGCCTTTTCCTTCAGCTTAGCGCCCTCACTGCTACTTCTCTCTATTAAGCTGCTCTCTGGGTCCGTCCATAAGCATGCATACTGGCGCTCTCTTATTGGCTAGGCCCCTATCTAATTAGCGGGTTATTATAACAATATAAAAATAAGATAATGTTTGGAGTTCAATAAGCTCTTTGCAAAAGAATAGTTCCTGCTAGTGAAGTACCTAAATAGTGCAATCTCTTGCATCGAGAATCATCCTACTGGATAACCTTCTTGCTTTGTCTTTCCCTTATCTTGCTAGCTCTATACCAGTGCTTGAAATAGGCATTTCTTTCAAGTTCAAAAGGTTGAAAAAGGCTGTAGCTCAAGTATGCATGGAATAGCACAGATAGCGGATAAAGAATAGTTTAGAGAAGGAAAGCCAGTAGAGTATGCCTTGGTTTAAGAGAGGAGGCATCTGGTATAAAAGGCAGAGCAAGGAGGTTTGAACTGGTAAGCTGATAAGCGAGCGTCGGTATTGGCTTTTTGATAGAGGAAAAGAAGTATGTTGAAAAGGTCCCCGGATATGCATTACTTTGGTAGTAAAGGAATATGCGTGAGAGGACTATTTCAAAGAAAGACCGGCCTATGGTAATTCTTGGCA